GTTAATGTAGCTTAAACTTAAAGCAAGGCACTGAAAATGCCTAGACGAGTCTACTGACTCCATGAACACATAGGTTTGGTCCCAGCCTTCCTGTTAACTTTCAATAGACTTATACATGCAAGCATCCACGCCCCGGTGAGTAACGCCCTTCGAATCACACAGGACTAAAAGGAGCAGGTATCAAGCACACACCCCTGTAGCTCATAACGCCTTGCTTAACCACACCCCCACGGGAGACAGCAGTAACAAAAATTAAGCCATAAACGAAAGTTTGACTAAGCCATATTGACTAGGGTTGGTAAATCTCGTGCCAGCCACCGCGGTCATACGATTGACCCAAGCTAACAGGAGTACGGCGTAAAGCGTGTTAAAGCACTATACCAAATAGAGTTAAATTTTAATTAAACTGTAAAAAGCCATAATTATAGCAAAAATAAGTGATGAAAATAACTCTATAACAGCTGATACACTATAGCTAAGACCCAAACTGGGATTAGATACCCCACTATGCTTAGCCCTAAACACAAATAATTATAAGAACAAAATTATTCGCCAGAGTACTACCGGCAACAGCCCAAAACTCAAAGGACTTGGCGGTGCTTTATACCCTTCTAGAGGAGCCTGTTCTATAATCGATAAACCCCGATAAACCTCACCAATCCTTGCTAATACAGTCTATATACCGCCATCTTCAGCAAACCCTAAAAAGGAACAAAAGTAAGCTCAATAATAATACATAAAGACGTTAGGTCAAGGTGTAACCTATGGAATGGGAAGAAATGGGCTACATTTTCTACCCAAGAAAATTTAATACGAAAGCCATTATGAAATTAATAGCCAAAGGAGGATTTAGCAGTAAACTAAGAATAGAGTGCTTAGTTGAATTAGGCCATGAAGCACGCACACACCGCCCGTCACCCTCCTCAAGTAAATATAATATACTTAAACCTATTTATATATTAGTCATACGAGAGGAGACAAGTCGTAACAAGGTAAGCATACTGGAAAGTGTGCTTGGACAAACCAAGATATAGCTTAATCAAAGCATCTAGTTTACACCTAGAAGATTTTACACATTATGAATATCTTGAACTATACCTAGCCCAAAACCTCCCACTCCTCAGTTTAAACAACTAAACTTATTAAAACAAAACATTTATCCTAATTAAAGTATAGGAGATAGAAATTCTAAACACGGCGCTATAGAGAAAGTACCGTAAGGGAATGATGAAAGAAAAAAATCAAAGTACAAAAAAGCAAAGATTAACCCTTGTACCTTTTGCATAATGAATTAACGAGCAAAAAACTTAACAAAACGAATTTTAGCTAAGTAACCCGAAACCAGACGAGCTACTTATAGACAGTTTACTAGAACCAACTCATCTATGTGGCAAAATAGTGAGAAGATCCATAAGTAGAGGTGACATGCCTAACGAGCCTGGTGATAGCTGGTTGTCCAGAAAATGAATTTTAGTTCAGCTTTAAAAATACCAAAAACACAAATAAATTTTACTGTATTCTTAAAAGTTAGTCTAAAAAGGTACAGCCTTTTAGAAATGGGTACAACCTTCACTAGAGAGTAAGATCTAAAAACACCATAGTAGGCCTAAAAGCAGCCATCAATTAAGAAAGCGTTAAAGCTCAACAATAATAATAACATTAATCCCAGCAATAACATAGCCAACTCCTAGATTTAATACTGGACTATTCTATTATTAAATAGAAGCAACAATGTTAATATGAGTAACAAGAAATATTTTCTCCTCGCACAAGTTTAAGTCAGTGACTGATAATACCCTGACCGTTAACAGTAAATAAAAACAATCCAACAATAAATGATTTATTACTTATACTGTTAACCCAACACAGGAGTGCACCTAGGAAAGATTCAAAGAAGTAAAAGGAACTCGGCAAACACAAACCCCGCCTGTTTACCAAAAACATCACCTCCAGCATCCCTAGTATTGGAGGCACTGCCTGCCCAGTGACTAAACGTTAAACGGCCGCGGTATTCTGACCGTGCAAAGGTAGCATAATCATTTGTTCTCTAAATAAGGACTTGTATGAATGGCCACACGAGGGTTTTACTGTCTCTTACTTCCAATCAGTGAAATTGACCTCCCCGTGAAGAGGCGGGGATAAATCAACAAGACGAGAAGACCCTATGGAGCTTTAACTAACTAATCCAAGGAAAATAAATTTAATCACCAAGAGATAACAACACTCCTTATGAATTAGCAGTTTCGGTTGGGGTGACCTCGGAGAACAGAAAATCCTCCGAGCGATTTTAAAGACTAGACTAACAAGTCAAACCAAACCATCGCTTATTGATCCAAAAACTTGATCAACGGAACAAGTTACCCTAGGGATAACAGCGCAATCCTATTCAAGAGTCCATATCGACAATAGGGTTTACGACCTCGATGTTGGATCAGGACACCCCGATGGTGCAACCGCTATCAAAGGTTCGTTTGTTCAACGATTAAAGTCCTACGTGATCTGAGTTCAGACCGGAGTAATCCAGGTCGGTTTCTATCTGTTATGTATTTCTCCCAGTACGAAAGGATAAGAGAAATAAGGCCAACTTTAACAAAGCGCCTTAAACCAATTAATGACTTTATCTCAATTAATTTCACAACAAAACCTGCCCTAGAAAAGGGCCCAGTTAAGGTGGCAGAGCCCGGTAATTGCGTAAAACTTAAACCTTTATACTCAGAGATTCAAATCCTCTCCTTAACAAAATGTTTATAATTAATGTTCTAACACTCATTATCCCCATTCTCCTAGCTGTAGCTTTTCTTACACTAGTTGAACGAAAAGTCCTAGGTTATATACAATTTCGAAAAGGCCCAAATGTTGTAGGACCATACGGCTTACTCCAACCCATCGCCGACGCAATTAAACTCTTCATCAAAGAACCCCTACGACCTGCCACATCCTCAACCTCAATATTCATTTTAGCCCCCATCCTAGCACTAACCCTAGCCTTAACCATATGAATCCCCCTACCCATACCCTACCCCCTCATCAACATAAACTTAGGAGTCCTCTTCATATTAGCCATATCAAGTCTAGCCGTATACTCAATTCTCTGATCAGGCTGAGCCTCCAACTCAAAATATGCTCTCATTGGAGCCCTACGGGCAGTAGCACAAACAATCTCTTATGAAGTAACACTAGCAATTATTTTACTATCAGTTCTACTAATAAATGGATCTTTTACCCTCTCTACACTAATTATTACACAAGAACAAGTATGACTAATCTTTCCAGCATGACCCCTAGCAATAATATGATTTATCTCAACACTAGCAGAAACAAACCGAGCGCCATTTGACCTCACCGAAGGAGAATCTGAACTAGTATCAGGCTTTAACGTAGAATATGCCGCCGGACCATTTGCCCTATTCTTTATAGCAGAATATGCTAATATTATCATAATAAACATCTTCACAACAACTCTCTTCCTAGGAGCATTTCACAACCCATACATACCAGAACTTTATACAATCAATTTTACCATCAAATCACTACTGCTCACAATTACTTTCCTATGAATCCGAGCATCCTACCCCCGATTCCGCTATGACCAACTAATACACTTACTATGAAAAAATTTCCTACCCCTAACACTAGCCCTATGCATATGACACGTATCACTACCCATTCTCCTATCAAGCATCCCCCCACAAACATAAGAAATATGTCTGACAAAAGAGTTACTTTGATAGAGTAAATAATAGAGGTTTAAATCCTCTTATTTCTAGAACTATAGGAATTGAACCTACTCCTAAGAACCCAAAACTCTTCGTGCTCCCAATTACACCAAATTCTAATAGTAAGGTCAGCTAATTAAGCTATCGGGCCCATACCCCGAAAATGTTGGTTTATATCCTTCCCGTACTAATAAATCCAACTATCTTTATTATTATTCTAATAACCGTCATACTTGGAACCATTATTGTCATGATTAGCACCCACTGACTGCTTATCTGAATTGGATTTGAGATAAACATACTTGCCATTATTCCCATTATAATAAAAAAGCACAACCCACGAGCCACAGAAGCATCAACCAAATATTTCCTAACTCAATCAACAGCCTCAATACTACTAATAATAGCCATCATCATTAACTTAATATTCTCAGGCCAATGAACCGTAATAAAAATATTTAACCCAATAGCCTCCATACTCATGACAACAGCCCTCGCTATAAAACTAGGCATGGCCCCATTCCACTTTTGAGTCCCAGAAGTAACACAAGGCATCCCCCTATCCTCAGGCCTAATCTTACTCACATGACAAAAACTAGCACCCATATCAGTACTTTACCAGATCCTTCCATCCATCAATCTAAACCTAATCCTAACCCTATCAATCTTATCCATTATAATTGGAGGCTGAGGAGGACTAAACCAAACCCAACTACGAAAAATTATAGCTTACTCATCAATTGCCCACATAGGCTGAATAACAGCAGTTCTACTATATAACCCCACCATAACACTATTAAACCTAATTATTTATATTATTATAACCTTCACTATATTTACACTATTTATAGCCAACTCAACCACAACCACCTTATCATTATCACACACATGAAATAAAGCACCCATTATAACTATTCTAGTCCTCATTACCCTCCTATCAATAGGAGGACTCCCCCCACTATCAGGATTTATACCAAAATGAATAATTATCCAAGAAATAACAAAAAATGACAGTATTATTTTACCCACCCTCATAGCAATTACAGCATTACTAAATCTATATTTTTATATACGACTCACATATTCCACCGCGCTCACAATATTTCCCTCCACAAACAATATAAAAATAAAATGACAATTCCCAACCACAAAACGAATAACCCTTCTACCAACAATAACCGTATTATCCACCATACTACTGCCACTAACACCAATTCTCTCAATTCTAGAATAGGAATTTAGGTTAAACAGACCAAGAGCCTTCAAAGCCCTAAGCAAGTATAATTTACTTAATTCCTGATAAGGACTGCAAGACTACATCTTACATCAATTGAATGCAAATCAACCACTTTAATTAAGCTAAATCCTCACTAGATTGGTGGGCTCCACCCCCACGAAACTTTAGTTAACAGCTAAATACCCTAAACAACTGGCTTCAATCTACTTCTCCCGCCGCGAGAAAAAAAAGGCGGGAGAAGCCCCGGCAGAGTTTGAAGCTGCTTCTTTGAATTTGCAATTCAATATGTTAATTCACTACAGGACCTGGTAAAAAGAGGAATTTAACCTCTGTTCTTAGATTTACAGTCTATTGCTTTACTCAGCCATTCTACCCATGTTCATTAACCGCTGATTATTTTCAACTAACCACAAAGATATCGGCACCCTTTACCTTCTATTTGGTGCCTGAGCTGGCATAGCAGGAACCGCCTTAAGCCTACTAATTCGCGCTGAACTAGGCCAACCAGGAACTCTACTTGGAGATGACCAAATCTACAATGTAATCGTAACTGCACATGCTTTCGTAATAATTTTCTTTATAGTAATGCCTATTATGATTGGTGGATTCGGCAACTGACTAGTTCCTCTAATAATTGGAGCCCCTGATATAGCATTTCCTCGGATAAACAACATAAGTTTTTGACTTCTTCCCCCATCTTTTCTGTTACTCCTAGCATCCTCTATGGTCGAGGCCGGAGCAGGAACAGGTTGAACCGTATACCCTCCTCTAGCAGGCAACCTAGCCCATGCAGGAGCCTCAGTAGATCTAACTATCTTCTCCCTACACCTGGCAGGCGTCTCCTCAATTCTAGGAGCCATTAATTTTATCACAACTATTATTAACATAAAACCCCCTGCAATATCACAGTATCAAACCCCCTTGTTTGTATGATCTGTACTAATTACTGCTGTACTGCTCCTTCTCTCACTTCCTGTATTAGCAGCTGGCATCACAATATTACTAACGGACCGGAACCTAAATACAACCTTTTTTGACCCAGCAGGAGGAGGAGACCCTATCCTGTATCAACACCTATTCTGATTCTTTGGGCACCCTGAGGTATATATTCTTATTTTACCTGGATTTGGAATAATCTCTCATATCGTGACCTACTATTCAGGAAAAAAAGAACCCTTCGGATATATAGGAATAGTATGAGCCATAATATCAATTGGGTTTCTAGGATTTATTGTATGAGCCCATCATATGTTCACAGTCGGAATAGATGTCGATACACGGGCTTACTTCACGTCAGCTACTATAATTATTGCTATCCCAACAGGAGTAAAAGTATTTAGTTGACTAGCAACACTTCATGGAGGTAATATCAAATGATCCCCTGCTATAATATGAGCCCTAGGTTTCATCTTCCTTTTCACAGTCGGAGGCTTAACTGGAATTGTTCTAGCCAACTCCTCCCTTGACATTGTTCTCCACGACACATATTATGTAGTAGCACATTTCCACTATGTATTATCAATAGGAGCTGTATTTGCTATCATAGGAGGATTCGTACATTGATTCCCTCTATTCTCAGGCTACACCCTTAATGACACGTGAGCCAAAATCCACTTTGCAATTATATTTGTAGGCGTTAACATGACTTTTTTTCCGCAACATTTCCTAGGATTATCCGGTATACCACGACGATACTCTGATTATCCAGACGCATATACAACATGAAATACCATTTCATCTATAGGCTCATTTATTTCATTAACAGCAGTGATACTAATGATTTTCATCATCTGGGAAGCATTTGCATCTAAACGAGAAGTCCTAACTGTAGACCTAACCACAACAAATCTAGAATGACTAAACGGATGTCCTCCACCATATCACACATTTGAAGAACCCACATACGTTAACCTAAAATAAGAAAGGAAGGAATCGAACCCCCTATTATTGGTTTCAAGCCAACACCATAGCCACTATGACTCTCTCAATAAACGAGATGTTAGTAAAACATTACATAACCTTGTCAAGATTAAATTACAGGTGAAAATCCCGTACATCTCATATGGCATATCCCATGCAACTAGGCTTTCAAGACGCAACATCACCCATCATGGAAGAACTTCTACACTTTCACGACCATACATTAATAATCGTTTTTCTAATTAGCTCTCTAGTACTTTACATTATTTCACTAATATTAACAACAAAATTGACTCATACCAGTACCATAGACGCGCAAGAAGTAGAAATAATCTGAACTATTCTACCAGCCATCATTCTAATTATGATTGCTCTCCCATCCTTGCGAATCCTATACATAATAGATGAAATCAACAATCCATCTCTCACAGTAAAGACCATAGGACACCAATGATACTGAAGCTATGAATATACAGATTATGAAGACCTGAGCTTTGATTCCTATATGATCCCAACATCAGAATTACAACCAGGAGAACTCCGTTTACTAGAAGTAGACAACCGAGTTGTATTACCCATGGAAATAACAATCCGAATACTAATCTCTTCCGAAGATGTCCTACACTCATGAGCAGTCCCTTCTCTAGGACTAAAAACAGACGCAATTCCAGGTCGTTTAAATCAAACAACCCTTATGTCAACTCGTCCAGGCCTATTCTACGGTCAATGCTCAGAAATCTGCGGATCAAATCACAGTTTTATGCCAATCGTTCTCGAACTAGTCCCATTAAAATATTTTGAAAAATGATCCGCATCAATACTATAAAATCATCAAGAAGCTATCCCAGCGTTAACCTTTTAAGTTAAAGACTGAGAATATCATATTCTCCTTGATGATATGCCACAACTAGACACATCAACGTGACTTACAATAATTCTGTCAATATTTTTAGTCCTCTTCATCATTTTCCAACTAAAAATCTCAAAACACAACTTCTACCACAACCCAGAATTAATAACAACAAAAGCACCAAAACAAAACACCCCCTGAGAAACAAAATGAACGAAAATCTATTTGCCTCTTTTATTACCCCTATAATATTAGGTCTCCCCCTCGTTACCCTTATTGTTTTATTCCCTAGCCTACTATTCCCCACATCAAACCGACTAATTAACAACCGCCTCATCTCCCTCCAACAGTGAATACTTCAACTCGTATCAAAACAAATAATAAGTATTCACAACACCAAAGGACAAACATGAACATTAATACTAATGTCCCTAATCTTATTTATTGGATCTACAAACCTACTAGGCCTCCTACCCCACTCATTCACACCAACTACACAACTATCAATAAATCTAGGCATGGCTATTCCTTTATGAGCAGGGGCTGTAATTACAGGCTTCCGCAACAAAACTAAAGCTTCACTCGCCCATTTCCTACCACAAGGAACACCCACTCCACTGATCCCAATACTAGTAATTATTGAAACCATTAGCCTATTTATTCAACCAGTAGCCCTTGCCGTACGATTAACGGCCAACATCACAGCAGGACACTTACTAATTCACCTAATTGGAGGAGCCACCCTTGCACTAATAAACATTAATGTCACAACAGCACTCATCACATTCATTATCCTAATTCTATTAACAATCCTCGAGTTCGCAGTGGCTATAATTCAAGCCTATGTATTTACACTTCTAGTCAGCTTATACCTGCATGATAACACATAATGACACACCAAACCCACGCTTATCACATAGTAAACCCAAGCCCCTGACCCCTCACAGGAGCATTATCTGCCCTTCTAATAACATCTGGCCTCATCATATGATTTCACTTCAACTCAACAGCTCTACTAATTCTGGGCCTAACAACAAACATACTTACAATATACCAGTGATGACGAGATGTGATTCGAGAAAGCACCTTTCAAGGCCACCATACTCCAGTTGTCCAAAAAGGCCTTCGTTACGGGATGATTCTCTTTATCATCTCCGAAGTCCTATTCTTCACCGGATTTTTCTGAGCCTTCTACCACTCAAGCCTTGCCCCCACACCCGAGCTAGGCGGCTGCTGACCCCCAACAGGTATTCACCCACTTAATCCCTTAGAAGTTCCACTACTCAACACCTCTGTCCTCCTAGCCTCAGGAGTATCTATTACCTGAGCTCACCATAGCCTCATAGAAGGAAATCGTTATCACATGTTACAAGCCCTATTCATTACCATCGCACTAGGCGTGTACTTTACACTACTACAGGCATCAGAATATTATGAAGCACCCTTTACAATCTCAGATGGGGTTTACGGTTCAACCTTCTTCGTAGCCACAGGATTCCATGGCCTCCATGTCATCATCGGATCCACCTTTCTAATTGTATGCTTCTTTCGCCAACTAAAATTCCATTTCACCTCTAGTCACCATTTCGGTTTCGAAGCCGCTGCCTGATACTGACACTTCGTAGATGTAGTATGACTTTTCCTCTATGTATCCATCTACTGATGAGGCTCATGTCCTTTTAGTATTAATTAGTACAACTGACTTCCAATCAGTTAGTTTCGGTTTAATCCGAAAAAGAACAATAAACCTTATAATTACCCTCCTAACTAACTTCACACTAGCTACATTACTCGTAACCATCGCATTCTGACTTCCCCAACTGAACGTGTATTCAGAAAAAACAAGCCCATACGAATGCGGATTTGACCCCATAGGGTCTGCTCGCCTTCCCTTCTCCATAAAATTCTTTCTGGTAGCCATCACATTCCTTCTTTTCGACCTAGAGATTGCACTACTCCTACCGTTACCATGAGCCTCACAAACAACTAACCTAAACACAATACTCACCATAGCTCTTCTCCTAATCTTTCTACTAGCCGTAAGCCTAGCCTACGAATGAACTCAGAAAGGACTTGAATGAACCGAATATGGTATTTAGTTTAAAACAAAATAAATGATTTCGACTCATTAGATTATGATTAAGCTCATAACTACCAAATGTCCCTCGTGTACATAAACATTATAATGGCATTCACAGTATCCCTCACAGGACTACTAATATATCGATCCCACCTAATATCCTCCCTCCTATGCCTAGAAGGAATAATATTATCCCTATTTATTTTAGCCACCCTAATAATCCTAAACTCACATTTCACCTTAGCCAGTATAATGCCCATTATTTTACTAGTTTTCGCAGCTTGCGAAGCAGCACTAGGCCTGTCCCTACTAGTAATGGTATCAAACACATATGGTACCGACTACGTACAAAACCTTAACCTTCTACAATGCTAAAATACATTATCCCCACAATAATACTTATACCCCTAACCTGATTATCAAAAAATAATATAATTTGAATTAATACCACACTTCACAGCTTGCTAATTAGCCTTACAAGCCTTCTCCTCCTAAATCAATTCGGTGATAATAGCCTCAACTTCTCATTAACTTTTTTCTCCGACTCCTTATCTACACCACTACTAATCCTAACCATATGACTTCTACCCCTAATACTTATAGCTAGCCAACATCACCTATCAAAAGAAAACTTAGCTCGAAAAAAACTCTTCATCTCAATGCTAATTCTACTACAACTATTTCTGATTATAACATTTACTGCCACAGAACTAATCTTTTTCTATATCATGTTTGAAGCAACGCTAGTCCCCACACTCATTATCATTACTCGATGAGGAAATCAAACAGAACGCCTAAACGCCGGCCTCTATTTCTTGTTTTATACACTAACAGGATCCCTACCCCTATTAGTCGCACTAATTTATATTCAAAACACAACAGGGTCACTAAATTTCCTTATTCTCCAATACTGAGTTCAACCAATACCTAACTCCTGATCCAGCACCTTCATATGACTGGCATGCATAATAGCTTTCATAGTAAAAATACCACTATATGGACTCCACCTTTGACTACCCAAAGCCCATGTAGAAGCTCCAATTGCAGGCTCTATGGTCCTTGCAGCAATCCTACTTAAACTAGGAGGATATGGCATAATACGAATCACATTACTCCTAAATCCAATCACCGACTTTATAGCATATCCATTCATTATACTATCATTATGAGGCATAATCATAACTAGTTCAATTTGCCTTCGTCAAACGGACCTAAAATCACTCATCGCATACTCCTCCGTCAGCCACATAGCACTTGTCATTGTTGCCATCCTCATTCAAACACCCTGAAGCTACATGGGAGCCACCGCCCTAATAATTGCCCATGGTCTTACATCTTCCATACTTTTCTGTCTAGCAAACTCCAACTATGAACGAATCCACAGCCGAACAATAATCCTAGCCCGCGGCCTACAAACACTCCTTCCACTAATAGCTGCCTGATGACTCCTAGCAAGCCTAACTAACCTAGCTCTACCCCCATCAATTAACCTAATCGGAGAACTATTCGTAGTAATATCAACCTTTTCATGATCTAACATCACAATTATTCTAATAGGACTTAACATAGTAATCACCGCTCTATATTCCCTCTATATACTAATCACAACACAACGAGGTAAACACACCCACCACATCAATAATGTTTCACCCTCCTTCACACGAGAAAATGCACTTATGTCACTACACATATTACCACTCCTACTTCTATCCCTAAACCCAAAAATTATCCTAGGTCCCCTATACTGTAAATATAGTTTAAGAAAACATTAGATTGTGGATCTAATATTAGAAGCCTATCACCTTCTTATTTACCGAGAAAGTATGCAAGAACTGCTAATTCTATGCCTCCATGTCTAATAACATGGCTTTTTCAAACTTTTAAAGGATGGTAGTTATCCATTGGTCTTAGGAACCAAAAAATTGGTGCAACTCCAAATAAAAGTAATAAACCTATTTTCCTCCCTCACACTAGTTACCCTAATTTTACTAACTGCACCCATCATAACAATCAATTTCAACACCCATAAATCCACCAATTATCCACTCTATGTAAAAACAACCATTTCATGTGCCTTCATCACTAGCATAATCCCCACAATAATATTTATTCATACAGGACAAGAAATAATCATCTCAAACTGACACTGACTAACCATCCAAACCCTCAAACTATCACTCAGCTTTAAAATAGACTACTTCTCAATAATATTCGTTCCAGTAGCACTATTCGTTACATGATCCATTATAGAATTCTCAATATGATATATGCACTCAGACCCCAACATTAACCAATTTTTCAAATACTTACTCCTATTTCTCATTACAATACTTATTCTTGTCACTGCAAACAACCTCTTTCAACTCTTCATCGGCTGAGAGGGAGTTGGAATTATATCATTCCTACTAATCGGATGATGGTATGGACGAACAGACGCCAACACAGCAGCCCTACAAGCAATCCTATATAACCGCATTGGCGACATCGGATTTATTCTAGCTATAGCATGGTTCCTAACTAATCTCAACACCTGAGATCTCCAACAAATCTTTATACTAAATCCAAACAACTCAAATTTACCCCTAATAGGACTAATTCTAGCTGCAACCGGAAAATCTGCACAATTTGGCCTACATCCATGACTACCCTCTGCAATAGAGGGCCCAACACCCGTCTCAGCACTACTCCACTCAAGTACAATAGTAGTAGCAGGCATCTTCTTACTAATCCGCTTTTATCCACTAACAGAAAACAATAAATTTGCTCAATCAATCATACTATGTCTAGGGGCTATAACCACACTATTTACAGCAATATGCGCCCTTACCCAAAATGATATCAAAAAAATTATCGCCTTCTCCACATCCAGCCAACTCGGCCTTATAATAGTAACAATCGGAATTAACCAACCCTACCTAGCATTTCTTCACATCTGCACCCATGCCTTCTTCAAAGCCATACTATTTATATGCTCCGGCTCCATCATTCACAGCCTAAACGACGAGCAAGACATCCGAAAAATAGGAGGCTTATTCAAAGCAATGCCATTCACCACAACAGCCCTTATTATTGGTAGCCTCGCACTAACAGGAATACCTTTCCTCACCGGATTCTACTCCAAAGACCTAATTATTGAATCCGCCAACACGTCTTATACCAACGCCTGAGCCCTTTTAATAACACTAATCGCCACCTCCTTTACAGCCATCTACAGCACCCGCATTATCTTTTTTGTACTCCTAGGACAACCCCGATTTCCAACTCTTATTAACATCAATGAAAACAACCCATTTCTAATCAACTCAATCAAACGCCTATTAATTGGAAGCCTATTTGCAGGATTTATTATCTCTAACAATATTCCCCCAATAACAATTCCCCAAATAACCATGCCCCACTATCTAAAAATAACTGCCTTAACAGTCACAATCCTAGGCTTTATCTTAGCACTAGAAATTAGCAACACAACCCACTACCTAAAATTCAACTATCCATCAAACACATTTAAATTCTCCAACCTATTAGGATATTATCCCACAATTATACATCGCCTAACCCCCTATATAAACTTAACAATAAGCCAAAAATCAGCATCCTCTCTCCTAGACCTAATCTGACTAGAAACCATCTTACCAAAAACTATTTCACTAGCTCAAATAAAAATATCCACCACAATCACAAACCAAAAAGGCCTAATTAAACTATATTTCCTCTCCTTCCTAATTACAATCCTCATTAGTACAACCCTACTTAATTTCCACGAGTAATTTCTATAATCACTACAACACCAATTAATAAAGATCAACCAGTAACAATAACCAATCAAGTACCATAACTGTATAAAGCAGCAATCCCCATAGCCTCCTCACTGAAAAACCCAGAATCCCCCGTATCATAAATAACTCAATCCCCCATACCATTAAACTTAAATACAATTTCCACCTCCTTATCTTTCAACACGTAATAAACCATAAGAAATTCCATTAATAAACCAGTAATAAATGCCCCTAAAACAACCTTATTAGAAACTCAAACCTCAGGATACTGCTCAGTAGCTATAGCTGTCGTATAACCAAAAACTACCATCATACCTCCCAAATAAATTAAAAAAACTATTAAACCTAAAAAAGACCCACCAAAATTCAATACAATACCACACCCAACCCCGCCACTTACAATCAACCCCAACCCTCCATAAATAGGTGAAGGTTTTGAAGAAAACCCCACAAAACCCATCACAAAAATTACACTTAAAATAAATACAATGTATGTTATCATCATTCTCACATGGAATCTAACCATGACCAATGATATGAAAAACCATCGTTGTCATTCAACTATAAGAACACTAATGACCAACATCCGAAAAACCCACCCACTAATAAAAATTGTAAACAACGCATTTATTGACCTCCCAACCCCATCAAATATCTCATCATGATGAAACTTTGGCTCTCTCCTAGGCATTTGCTTAATTTTACAAATCCTAACAGGCCTATTTCTAGCAATACACTACACACCTGACACAACAACAGCATTCTCCTCCGTAACCCACATTTGCCGAGACGTAAACTATGGCTGAATTATCCGATATATACACGCAAACGGAGCATCAATATTTTTTATTTGCCTATTCATGCATGTAGGACGGGGCCTATATTATGGATCATATACTTTCCTAGAAACATGAAATATTGGAGTAATCCTCTTATTTGCAACAATAGCCACAGCATTCATAGGCTATGTTTTACCATGAGGACAAATATCATTCTGAGGAGCAACAGTCATTACCAATCTCCTCTCAGCAATCCCGTACATTGGTACAAATCTAGTCGAATGAATCTGAGGGGGATTCTCAGTAGACAAAGCTACTCTCACCCGATTCTTTGCCTTCCACTTTATCTTCCCATTCATAATTGCAGCCCTCGCCATAGTCCACCTACTCTTCCTCCACGAAACAGGATCCAACAACCCCACAGGAATTCCATCAGACACAGACAAAATCCCCTTCCACCCCTATTACACCATTAAAGACATCCTAGGTGCCATCCTACTAATCCTCGTCCTCATACTACTAGTACTATTCACACCTGACTTACTCGGAGACCCAGACAACTATACCCCAGCAAATCCACTTAACACTCCCCCTCACATCAAACCTGAATGATATTTCCTATTTGCATACGCAATCTTACGATCAATCCCCAACAAACTAGGAGGAGTCCTCGCCCTAATCCTCTCAATCCTAGTCCTAGTAATCATGCCCCTCCTCCACACATCAAAGCAACGAAGCATAATATTCCGACCAATCAGCCAATGCATATTCTGAATTCTAGTAGCCGACCTACTAACACTCACATGAATTGGAGGCCAGCCAGTTGAACACCCCTACATTATTATTGGACAATTAGCGTCTATCATATATTTCCTCATCATTCTAGTTATAATACCAGTAGCTAGCATCATCGAAAATAACCTTCTAAAATGAAGATAAGTCTTTGTAGTATAATCAATATACTGGTCTTGTAAACCAGAGAAGGAGAACAACCAACCTCCCTAAGACTCAAGGAAGAAGCTATAGCCCCACTATCAACACCCAAAGCTGAAGTTCTACTTAAACTATTCCCTGAATCATTATCAATCATACTTATCAATATACCTTCAAAAATATAAAGAGCCTCCCCAGTATTAAATCTGCTAAAACTTCCAAACATATAACACGGACTTTCCACTCCACAAGCTCACATAACAACAACCCACACCCATACAAGAAAAGCACACCATCCACCCACGGACATTCACGAATCAGTGTACCCTATGTCCACCTTGAAGACATGAACACGTACATAATATTAATGTAATGAAGACATTATATGTATAAAGTACATTAAATGATTTACCCCATGCATATAAGCACGTATATAATATTAATGTAATGAGGACATTATATGTATAAAGTACATTAAATGATCCGCCCCATGCATATAGGCAAGTACATTAACCTCATTAAAGTACATAGGACATTCAACTGCTTATTCGTACATGGCACATAAAGTCAAATCCGTTCTAGTCAACATGCGTATCCCGTCCACTAGATCACGAGCTTATCTACCATGCCGCGTGAAACCAACAACCCGCTTGGCAGGGATCCCTCTTCTCGCTCCGGGCCCATTTATTGTGAGGGTAATTATTTAATGAACTTTAACAGGCATCTGGTTCTTTCTTCAGGGCCATCTCACCTAGAATCGCCCATTCTTTCCTCTTAAATAAGACATCTCGATGGACTAGTGACTAATCAGCCCATGCCTAACATAACTGTGGTGTCATGCATTTGGTATTTTTTAATTTTTGGGGGATGCTTGGACTCAGCTATGGCCGTCAAAGGCCCCGACCCGGAGCATAAATTGTAGCTGGACTTAACTGCATCTTGAGCATCCTCATAATGGTAAGCATGGACATAATATAATTAATGGTCGCAGGACATATCTGCTGTATCGTACATTTATATATTCTTTTTCCCCCCTTTCCCTTAAATATTCACCATCATTTTTGACATACTTCCCCCTAGATCTTAATATAAATTTATCCCGCTCTCAATACTCAAATTCACACTCCAACCAAAGTAAATATATAGGCACCTGGGTCTTATACATAACGCATA